ACATTCATTTGATCTTGATCCTTGTGGAGCGAAAAAGGCACTATACTGGATCTGCACAGAGCTCCTGATAATATCCATAAATGACTTGTTTTGGGTAAGAGATGAACATTACCATATTTATATTCAGGTGCATGGTACACATCGGTACTCCAGTGCATTTCTCCCTCTGAGTCAGAATAAATATGTTTTCGAACTTTCTCTTTAACTTTATTAAAATTGAAAGTGGATGTTCCAGCGCGAATCTCAGCAATCACTTGTTCTGATTCTACATATTGATCGTTTTGAACTAAGAGAAAACTTTTGGGTGGAATATTCACATTATGTAGAATATCGTGACTCTCAATAGTTACATACAGGTCTATATAACATAGAAAAGCAGGATGCCCATGACGTGTACGTGTGGGATGAACCAAATCCTCATTGAATTTTATTTTTCCCTTAAAAGGAGCTCGTACATGTTCTGCAGTACCACCTGTGAATACTCCACCGGTATGAAAAGTTCTTAATGTTAGTTGAGTCCCCGGTTCGCCGATTGATTGACCCGCAATAATACCTACTGCTTCTCCTAATTCGACCAGGTCGCCATGAGTGGGACTCTGACCATAACATAATCGACAGATCCAAGATATACTCCTGCAAAGAAAGGGGGTTCGAATATATATTGGTTGTGTTCGAAAGGTTATGAATCGAGTGACAAGTCCAACCCCAATATCTTTATTTTGAGCGGCAATGCAACGTGGGCCCATATATATATTGTATGCTAATACACGACCAATTAGTGTTTGGACCCAAATTCTTTCCGTCATCCCATTTCTAGGACTCACGGAAATGCCTCGGGTAGTGCCACAATCTGTTCTACGTACAACAATGTGTTGAACTACTTCAACAAGTCTACGCGTGAGGTATCCAGCATCTGATGTTCGTACAGCAGTATCCACAACTCCTTTGCGGGCTCCGTAGCAGGAAATGATATATTCTGTTAAAGAAAGTCCTTCGCGTAAATTGCTTTGAATCGGTAAATCAATCATTTGTCCTTGGGGATCCGACATTAATCCTCTCATACCTACTAATTGGTGTACCTGAGATGCATTTCCTCTAGCTCCCGAAAAGGACATTATATGGACTGAATTAGAAGGATCAGTCATCCTAAAATTAGGATGCATTTCTTGTCTCAAATATTCACTTGTAGCATACCATATCTCAATGGATTGGCGTAATTTTTCTACTGTGTGTACATTCCCATAATGATGGTGCTTTTCTAAAATGAAACTTTGTTGTTCAGCATCTTGGACTAGCCACCCCTTAGAAGGTACTGTTAAAAGATCATCAATTCCTAATGAAATGGATGTAGCAGTGGCTTGCTGGAAACCCAGAGTCTTTACTTGATCCAGGGTGTGCGATGTATATGCCATTCCGAAGTGATCTATTAATCTGCTAATAAGTCGTTTCATGGCAGACCCATCTATCGCTTTATTGTAAAAGAACAGATCAGCCCATTCTGCCATAAGTACTTCTCTATTCCGCTGAGTAGGATTCGCCAATGGGTTTGAGTCAGTGATTCGAAGACCTCCTTTACTGGATCTCGATTCATGTAGAAATTAAGGAATTATGATTCCAGTTGAACCGGAGAGATCCAAATTCCCGCGGTATTACATAATTCCTTAGCTTAGGTACCGTATGAGTAGGCCTGACAAAACCCCTGTATGGCTTCTTCTATTTCTCGAGAAAAAGAAATATGACCAACAGTGGTTCGGGTGTATATACAAAGGGTTTGTTTTTTTATACGTCTTACTATTAGATAGTGCCCATAAATTTCATGATAGGTACCCAAAGATTCATATTGAACTTCGATAGGAACTTCTCTTGAGGCAATGACACGTTGATCTAGTCGCCACCGAAGCCACAAAGGACTATCTAAATTGATTCGTTTCTGCTGATAAACTATAAGTACATCGTAGGAACTACAAAAATAGGGCTCTTTCTCTTTCGTAGTATATTTATACTTATAATCATTAACTGTTTCATTTTGATAGTTTATGCGATTCCATGGATTATACCTATTTGCACAAATACCTCGACGATTCCCGATCGTTAATACATAGAGTCCAATAAGCATATCTTGGGTTGGTACCGAAATGGGATCTCCAATAGCCGGAGAAAAGAGATTCATATGAGAAAACATAAGTAAACGAGCCTCCGCTTGCGCTTCCAAAGATAAAGGTACATGAACAGCCATTTGATCCCCATCAAAGTCTGCATTGAATCCTTTACGAACTAATGGATGTAAACAAATAGCACGTCCACCCCCTAAAATGGGCTGGAACGCCTGTATGCCTAATCTATGCAGGGTGGGCGCTCTATTCAACAATACAGGATGCCCCTGCATAACTTCTTGAAGTATTTCCCATACAATGGGTTCTTTTTCCCGAATTTGACTTTTAGCAATTCCTATGTTAGAAGCGATATGTCGTCTGATTAAACCACGAATGACAAATGTCTG